TTCTCCTTCAGTAACAAGAATAAATAAATTTATGAAATTGATCTGAACTTAAAAATCTTAACTTCAAAAAGGATTTCGTATTCTAATTATGCAAAAGTATTTCTGGATATTCAAATAAACCAAAATAGATGAAAAAATTTGCGTCCAATAGGATTTGAACCTATACCAAAGGTTTAGAAGACCTCTATCCTATCCATTAGACAATGGACGCAGGTCCAGTTTTTTCGTATTTTGCTTCTTTCTTGAATTCTTTTTGTTATTGTATATTTAATGATCGATAAATCCTATATAGAATATGGAATTCTATTCGGCTAGTTCTAAACAACGTAAATAAGCGGGTAGCGGGAATCGAACCCGCATCGTTAGCTTGGAAGGCTAAGGGTTATAGTCGACGTCCATTTAGCTCTTTAAGCGTCTCTAATTCAAAACCGAACATGAAACTTTGGTTTCATTCGGCTCCTTTATGGAGAAAACGAGGTAATTCTTGGACTAAGATGTGAACAACCATAAGAATTAAGCTCATACCATAAGATCTATGTCAGCTTTTTGGGTGAATGTGAATACGAATAAAACGAAGTGCTTTATAGATGATCCTTCTAGAACTAGAATAAAGTGATTCTGATAAACTTTCTAGTTTCTTCGTTCTCTATTTCGATTTTCGAAAATCCTAAGGTAAGGAAAAGAATATTTTTCCACCGAGCTAAACCAACAGGTCGATATCTATAGTAGACCAAAGTCATCGGTCAATAGCTATTTTACTTCCATTTTTTTTGTTTCTTTATAAATAAAAAAAGGTGCAAGATTTAGTTACGATTTGAAATTATCTTTCTATCTTCAGCCATAGATCCTTTACTCGTACTTATTCGATTATTCAAGTTCAAGCCTTGGTCTAATCTAAAAATTCTGTTTCGTCCTTTCAGAATCCAATATTTCGAGTTATTCTAGACTCGACTTTGGAATACAAATCACGAGAATTTCTATTTTTTGCTCCAATTTATCATTGAGAGCTAAAGGATGCAATCCTTTATAAGAAATAAAGGTTTTGATCGGAATAGGAAAAACCCGAAGGAACCTTTAACTATTAAAGGTTAATACAACGAATCACACTTTTACCACTAAACTATACCCGCTACAATATAATTGTATTATGCAATCGGACCTTTTGTCGAACAAGCAGGATCACCAAAGAATCATGTGTTGCATTTTTTTGCGTCGAGATAGGAGAAAATTCAATCAGATTCGCGAAATATGTTTCATTAATTTTCAAGTAAATACCTTAGTTACCGACGAAGATAGATGATACGTGGCCAAAAACACTCAAATCATAACAGAAGGATGCATTTTTGAACAATCAATAGTTTCTTTTTTAGTTCGGCAAACGATAATAAATTCAAACAACAAAAAGACTAGGCTTTTTTGTTGTTTGAATTTTGAATAGAAAATATTTAATTGAATCAAATCAAAAATAAATAGAAAATATAATCAAAGTATTTTGGATTTCAAATCAGATAAAATAAACATACATAAATGATTAGTCTAAAATTCAAATTCGTAATAGGTTGTAACGTCCGGCTAGGTCTTCATCCAGCCGGTTCAGCAGAATCAAATAAAAAACAAATAAGAAGCTCCTTGCGAACAAAATTAACACAAAGTCAAACAGTAAACGGATATCCATTTTTTTGTTTAGTTTTAGTTCGATTGTAGGTGCCCCGAAACTCAATTCCAAAAATTACTGATTTCTCGCTTCTCTATCTATAACTGATTTCTCGCTTCTCTATCTATAAGAGAAGAAAGAGAAGAGAAAAAAAAAAAAAAAGAGAGACTAATTACATTATGTGCAATGTAATAATTATATCTCTCAATTAGGAGAGATGGCTGAGTGGACTAAAGCGTCGGATTGCTAATCCGTTGTATGAGTTATTCGTACCGAGGGTTCGAATCCCTCTCTTTCCGTGTACATCGCTTTCTTTTTTGCGAATTTTGCAGTCGTATTAAAATTATTTACATGATAAAATAGATAAAATCTAAGAAAATTGGACAATTAACCAAGCCAAATTCTTTGGATTTTATTCTTCCCGTCCAGGATTCCGTCCCGGATCATTAGATAGGAATCCAAAGATAAAGAGAGAAACAAAAAATATTACTACGGTATAAACGAAGAGTTTCAGAGTAAGCATTACACAATCTCCAAGATAATTAAAAAAAAAAAAGAGAATAGATCCTCCATTTTTCTACCACGTATCCTATTTGTTTGGAGTTTTTAGACCAAGAAACGAAGTTTTTTTTTGTAGAAATTCGACATGAATTGTCAAAATTTGCATTAACAAAAATTTTCGTTTATATCCCAATTATATATTGGGACACCCTAATAGAGAGGGGGAAGGGTTGGTTTGTGTCGTCAAAAACGGAAGAAGAGTGGTAGTCCGAAGTTCTGGGGACTATCCAAGAATTTCAGTGTGTGAATCAAAGGTTACTACTCTAAAAATTGAACTGCTTGAATTGGATTGATTTAGATTTAGACTTTTTGCTCTAAGAAATTAGGCTCGGTCATTGAGCTCATCGAAAACTTACAGCAGCTTGCCAAACAAAAGCTAAGAGGAAAAAAAGCACAGGTATGACTGGCATAACATTTACAATTGGATTCAAAAAAGCATAGGCTTCGGGCAATTTTCCGAATAAAAAGCTACTCGAATAAAGGGCAGAATTTATAGAAATCCAGATCAAACTAACGAGATTAAGCATAACAAAATTTTTTATCGTGGAGATAATTGCATTGTGATTGAGTTTTTGAGAAACCAAAAGGAGAACAAAGTCAGAAATGTAGACTCCTTTTTTCGTTGAACTAACCCAATCAAAAATACTTCAATTCTCACAGGCGAATTGAAGAAATCATACTTTCATACAATATCTTAATTCAATTCTATTTAATGATCAATAAATAGAGTTGACTTGTCTATCTAGATATATCAAAATGGTAGTATCTATATCCCCTTATAGGTAGAAGCTATCTGGGCTGAAATTGACAAAGAAACAATACCAATTCATTCTGTATATGAATCTTATATGTATAAGATATGAATTCTTATTTATTGCTATTGCAAACGGGACTAATTCCAAAAATGGGGCGTAGCCAAGCGGTAAGGCAACGGGTTTTGGTCCCGCTATTCGGAGGTTCGAATCCTTCCGTCCCAGCATATATGGATTTTCTTTTATAGCCTACATTGTATTGTCTTTTTGATTATTGCCCTAGAAAAACAAAGAAGTCGAATTCCTATTCATTTCCATATTTTGGTCATGTCAAATTTCATTATATTAACATTAACAAAGGATCAATTTCTGGATCATATATATATAATGTCTTGTCTTATGGAATCCTGTTTGTTCCTCTTTTTTTTCCGATGATCCTATGAAGGTCGTTTCTTGCCCAATTTGTTTTTCAAATTCAAAAATAAAGCTTTTGCAATTCGAAATTATTTTCAGCAAGATTTTGACTAATTCCTTATATAATGTAATCTGGAATCTTTGAAATTAACCGAGATATTATTTAAATTTATATTATAAAATATAATTTGTATTTAATTATGTAGATTAAATTGATGTATGTTAAAAAATACAAAGCAAGACACTTTTTTTAGAAAAAAAAAAAAAGACTTACGCATCTTAATATAATGTATAAAATACAAATCCAATAATCTATATATAAGCCAGAGTTTAAGGTGTCTGTGTATAGCTGAATCAACGACTATTCATGATTCTATCATTGAATCAATTCCATACCGGTTAGAAATTTGAAAAATGTTATGGTAAAACTTCGTTTGAAACGATGTGGTAGAAAGCAACGTGCGACTTGAAGGACACGATCCATTGTGGATTTTGACATCCACCATTTTCAATTTATCTATAAATGAGGGTGCGTTTGGCTCGACACTGGTTGTTCTATTCGACTTGATTGATTTTTTGTTGGGTTGTAAATAGTTCACGGTGTAGCTCGAGTAGAAAAGAAAGGATTAATTAATTTCGCGGGGAAAGGGTCTAGGGTTAATGCCAATCAATTGGACCAACTTCGTAAATGTATCTTACACTCCAATTGGATTTCCAATTCACAAGCAAAACTTGTTGTAATTGATCAAACTTTTTCCATTCAAAGTGTTTCGTGCGTGAATCAACTGTCTATCGGAATCTTTGCTACAAAGAAATCCAAAATACAAAAAAGGGTCCGTTGCTACCATTTTGAAAAGATTAGATTAAGAAGCGCCGAAGTAATGCCTAAACCCAATGATTTTAAGTAAGACTAAAGGATAAGGATCTACAACAAACAAGGAAAGACCTTTTTATTGGCTCGCTCGCGCAAATCTCAATAACTAGATTAGACTAAAGAATCGAAATCAAATTTTCCTAAGATAAAAAAAAGGGGGGGGGCTAAAGACCACTCAAGAAATGAAATTGACTAAATTCGAGCTATTTGAAAGGTATCTAAACTTGAGTTAGGAGTACGAATGATTTTTTTCATTAAAAAAAGATAGAAATCATAGTCTGTGTCTGTATATTTCTTATTGTATTTATTTGAATTGCACACATAGATAAAAAAATCATTTTTTCTTGAGCCGTACGAGGAGAACACCTCTTATACGTTTCTAGGGGGGGTCTTGTTGATCTACATCTATCCCAATGAGCCATCTATCGAATCGTTGCAATTGATGTTCGAGCTCGAAGAGAAGGAAAAGATCTTAGAAAAATTGGCTTTTATCATCCAATGACAAAGCAAATTTATTTAAATGTTCCTCTGGTTTTAGATTTCCTCAAAAAAGGTGCTCAACCCACAGCAACTGTTCAGAATCTTTTAACTAAAGCAGAAGTTTTTAAAGAACTTACGTAAAAATATCCGTAAAAAATATCAAAACCAAAACAATACCAAGGGGCAGAAAAATTATACAAAAGACAAGTGGCTATCCCCTTGGTATTTCTTGTATCTATCTATCATTTCTTTATGTTGACTCCGAGGTATAGGTATAGGTATAGACCGTAGTTAAAAATCTAACTAAAACTCGGACATTTCCTTCAATTATGTGGTTTTTCGTTGGAATTCGACTAAGTAAGAAGGAATCCACGTTTCTTATTCCACTTAAATAAATACATTCTAGACCGAAAGCAAAATATGATATTGTTTTTCAATTCTTATATTATACTTTTCAATTTTGTATTGAAGTGGTACACTGGAAGTCAAATCAATAAATTCAAAAAACGATTTCAATGCTATTTCCTTTTTGGTATTCTTTTAGAACCATTTATATTGACAACTGTGTATTGAACAAATATAATCCACCGTGATAAGTGAAAGGTGCCTATTTATGTCTAGTTCTGCATCATAGATTGTTTTCAGTTTAACTTAGTCAAATCATGCTTTTTTGACTACAAGACCTTTTTGAGTGAAAGTGAAAAAGGATACATAAAGCTACTCTTACTCTAGTTCTTTTTTTTTTTTTCTATCTTTTTTTCTTATATTGATAATTTATTATATTGTTATTTTACGACAATCATTTGTAGGTTTTGACTCCTAAAAATTCCTTATCAAACATAAATGAAATCCCTTTTTTTACTTGTTACTGGTAGAACACTCTCTTTTTGTTTGAATTTGGTTAATTTTCTTTTGATTTGAATCCACCCTTTGTAAATTTTTTTTCATTTCTATTTTCTTTTATTTGATTTGGGTTGCTAACTCAACGGTAGAGTACTCGGCTTTTAAGTGCGGCTTGAATCTTTTACACATTTGTATGAAGTGAGGAATTCGTCCATATCGTTGGTAAAGTTTGGAAGATTACGACTAATCCTGAAAGGAATAAATGGAAAAAATCGCATGTCGGATCAATAGGGCGTTCTGAAGTTATTTCATTTTTATTGGATCATTCCAACAGTTTGAATTGTTGGAACGTAAAAAAGTTGGGTCGAATGAATAAATGGATAGGAGCCAGTCCCTATGGCTTCAATTAAATAAAAATGAAATAAAAGAAATAAAAAGCAACTCGCTTCTCTTCTCAATTTGAATAATTCCCTTATCTAATTAGACGTTAAAAATGGATTAGTGCCTGACCGGGGAAAGGGCGTCTCCCCCCCATGGGGGGATTCTATTCTATATTTTTGTACTGAATCCTAATTATTTCCTGACATTCTCTGTGTAAAAGAAGCAGTATATTGATAAAGAAAGGTTTTGCCAAAATCAAAAGAGCGATTGGGGGTAAAAATAAAAGATTTCGAATCATCTTGTTATCGGCTAATATATATGAAAACAATGAACAGAATGTAACAAAGTTAGGTTAGAGAATCGGTTGATTGGATCTATTTAGACTAGAATATCCTGTTTTAACAGTATCGCACTATGTATTCATTTAATAAACCCCAAAATAACATCTTCTACCTTTGATTCAAATCAAATTTGAAATGGAAAAACATTTACAGCCCGAGAGATTTCAACAACACGACCTTGTCTATCCCCTTTTATTTCAAGAGTCTATTTATGCATTTGCTCATGATCGTGGTTTCAGTCGAGCAAATTTTCTGGGTTATGACAATAAATACAATTTATTGATTGTAAAACGGATAATTACTAAAATGTATCAACAGAATAATTTGATTATTTCTTATAATGATAGGAACCAAAATCCATTTTGCGTGTTCAACAAGAATTTGTATTCTCGAATTATATTAGAGGGGTTTGTTTTTATTGTAGAGATTCCATTTTATCTACGAGTAGTATCTTGTCTAGACCCTAAAAAGATAATCAAATCTCAGAATTTACGATCAATTCATTCAATATTTCCTTTTGTAGAGGAAAATTTGTCGCATTTAAATTTTCTATTAGATATACGAATACCACATCCTGTCCATGTGGAAGTCTTGGCTCAAGCTATTCGCTATTGGTTCAAAGATGTCTCGTCTTTGCATTTCTTACGATTCTTTCTCATCGAGTCTGGTAATCGTAATATTTTTATTAATTCTAAAAAAAAAGATGACTCTTTTTCAAAAAAAAATCAAAGATTATTCTTATTCTTATATAATTCTTATGTATATGAATATGAATCTATTTTCGACTTTCTACGTAACCAATCCTTTCATTTAGGATCAACATCTTCTGAACTTTTTCTTGAAAGAATCTCTTTCTATCGAAAAACGGAATCCTTTGGGAACATCTTTTGGAAGGTTACGGATTTTCAGGGGAATCTATGGTTAGTCAGGGAACCTTGTATACATTATATTCGTTACCAAAGAAAAGCTATTCTGGTTTCCAAGGGGATGTCTCTTTTCCTGAATAAATGGAAATCTTACCTTATCCATTTTTGGCAATGGTATTTTTCGATGTGGTTTTCGCCAAGAAAGATTTCTATGAACCAACTGGTTGGCCATTCCAACCATTCGATGGACTTTTTGGGCTATTGTTCAAATGTCCGAATGAATCTTTTGGTGGTACGGAGTCAAATTCTACAAAATTCATTTGTAATGAATAAT